GTTGTCGTAGCTTAAAATCAAAGCATTACACTGAAGATGTTAAGATAGGCTCTAATACAGCCTCGAAAACACAAAGGCTTGGTCCTGACTTTCCTGTCAGCTTTAACCAAATTTACACATGCAAGTATCCGCACCCCTGTGAGAATGCCCTCCAGTCCCCCGTCCGGAGACAAGGAGCAGGTATCAGGCACATATCCCTATAGCCCACGACACCTTGCTTAGCCACACCCTCAAGGGAATCCAGCAGTGATAGACATTAAGCCAATAAGTGCAAACTTGACTTAGTTATGGTTAAAAGGGCCGGTAAAACTCGTGCCAGCTACCGCGGTTATACGAGAGACCCAAGTTGACAGGTTCCGGCGTAAAGCGTGGTTAAGGAAAAATAAACACTAAAGCCGAACGCTTACTAGGCTGTTATACGTTTACGAAAGTAAGAAGCACATCCACGAAGGTGGCTTTATTCCCCCTGAACCCACGAAAGCCAAGATACAAACTGGGATTAGATACCCCACTATGCTTTGCCCTAAACATTGATAGCTTTACACAACCACTATCCGCCTGGAGACTACGAGCAACAGCTTAAAACCCAAAGGACTTGGCGGTGCTTTAGACCCACCTAGAGGAGCCTGTTCTATAACCGATAACCCCCGTTTAACCTCACCTTTCCTAGTTATTCCCGCCTATATACCGCCGTCGCCAGCTTACCCTATGAAGGCCCCCTAGTGAGCATGATTGGTAAAACCCAAAACGTCAGGTCGAGGTGTAGCGTATGGAAGGGGAAGAAATGGGCTACATTCCCTATTATAGCGAATCACGGATAATATTACTGAAACGTGTATCTAGAAGGAGGATTTAGCAGTAAGCAGAAATCAGAGCGTTCCGCTGAAACTGGCCCTGAAGCGCGCACACACCGCCCGTCACTCTCTCCAAGCACACTTCTTATTATTTAACTTAAAATACTTTACCAGCAAAGGGGAGGCAAGTCGTAACATGGTAAGCGTACCGGAAGGTGCGCTTGGCAAAACCAAAGCATAGTTCAAAGCAGAACACCCCCTTTACACGGAGGAAATACTCGTTCAATTCGAGTTGCCTTGATACTGACTCGCTAGCCCAACCAATCAAAAACAACAAAACATAATAACTAAACCCAAAGACACAAATGTCTCTACGAACAAACCATTTTTCCCCCTTAGTATGGGCGACAGAAAAGGGATATGGAGCGATAGAGAAAGTACCGTAAGGGAACGCTGAAAAACCAAATGAAATAAACAAGTGAAGCCCAAAAAAGCAGAGATCTTACCTCGTACCTTTTGCATCATGATTTAGCCAGTGTAACCCAAGCAAAGAGCACTTTAGTTTGACAACCCGAAACTTTGTGAGCTACTCCAAGGCAGCCTGATCAATAGGGCCAACCCGTCTCTGTAGCAAAAGAGTGGGAAGACCTTCGAGTAGAGGTGACAAACCTACCGAACTTAGTAATAGCTGGTTGCCCAATAACTGGATAGAAGTTCAGCCTCCCGGCTTCTTCTTTCTACAACCCCTAATACCTTAATAGATACTGCAAGAAACCGGGAGAGTTAGTCTAAGGGGGTACAGCCCCTCAGAAACAAGATACAACTTTTTTAGGAGGATAAAGATCATAATTAACCAAGGCAAAACATCAGGGTGGGCTTGAAAGCAGCCATCCCATCAAAAAGCGTTAAAGCTCAGACACTTAATATTTTAAGCCCCAGGTTTCGACCATTACTTCTAATTCCCCTCATCCATACTGGGCCGTCCCATGCAAACATGGGAGCGATCCTGCTAAAATCAGTATATAAGAGAGCCTAATGACTCTCTCCCTGCATACGTGTAAATCGGAAACGGACAACCCACCGAATCTTGACGGACCCAAAAACAGAGGGAACTGAACCACAAATAAAACAACTAGAAAATCACCCAAATATATAACCGTTACTCCCACACAGGCATGCTCTCTTAGGGAAAGACTAAAAGAAAGAGAAGGAACTCGGCAAACACTCAGCCTCGCCTGTTTACCAAAAACACCGCCTCTTGCTAAACCAAAAGTATAAGAGGTCCCGCCTGCCCTGTGACTATATGTTCAACGGCCGCGGTATTTTGACCGTGCGAAGGTAGCGCAATCACTTGTCTTTTAAATGGGGACCGGTATGAATGGCATAACGAGGGCTTGACTGTCTCCTTTTTCAAGTCAATGAAATTGATCTCCCCGTGCAGAAGCGGGGATGCATACATAAGACGAGAAGACCCTATGGAGCTTTAGACACTAAAGCAGATCAACATTAATACCCTAAATACAGGGCACGAATAAACTGAACCCTGCCCTAATGTCTTAGGTTGGGGCGACCGCGGGGAAATAAAAAACCCCCGCAAGGACCGAATGTATGACATTCACAACCAAGAGCAACAGCTCTAATTAACAGATATTTCTGACCAATAGGATCCGGCAACGCCGATCAATGGACCAAGTTACCCTAGGGATAACAGCGCAATCTCCTCTTAGAGCCCGTATCAACGAGGAGGTTTACGACCTCGATGTTGGATCAGGACATCCTAATGGTGCAGCCGCTATTAAGGGTTCGTTTGTTCAACGATTAAAGTCCTACGTGATCTGAGTTCAGACCGGAGTAATCCAGGTCGGTTTCTATCTGTGTAAAAATCTTTTCCAGTACGAAAGGACCGAAAAGAAGGGGCCCATGTCCAAGACATGCCTCCCCCCCACCTGATGAAAGCAGCTCAATCAGGTAAGGGGGACATCCGTCCCTCTCGTCTGAGAAAATGACAAGTTGGAGTGGCAGAGCCCGGTCACATTGCAAAAGGCCTAAGCCCTTTGTACAGAGGTTCAAATCCTCTTTCCAACTATGATCTCAACGCTTTTCACCCACATTATTAACCCTCTAGCCTACATCGTCCCCGTACTTCTAGCCGTTGCTTTTCTTACACTAGTTGAACGAAAAGTCCTAGGATATATACAATTCCGAAAAGGACCTAACATCGTTGGACCCTATGGTCTCCTTCAACCAATCGCCGACGGCGTAAAATTATTTACCAAAGAACCCATTCGCCCCTCAGCTGCTTCTCCTATCCTCTTCCTTCTCGCCCCAATACTGGCCCTTACCCTGGCCCTCACTTTATGAGCCCCCCTCCCCATACCATTCCCCATCCTAGATTTAAATCTAGGCATTCTCTTCATCCTAGCATTATCCAGCTTAGCAGTATATTCCATTCTAGGCTCAGGCTGAGCATCTAACTCAAAATATGCCCTCATTGGGGCCTTACGAGCTGTAGCACAAACTATTTCATATGAGGTTAGCCTAGGATTAATCCTCTTAAACGCAATTATCTTCACAGGAGGCTTTACCTTACAAACCTTTAGCACAGCCCAAGAAGCCACTTGACTCCTACTGCCAGCCTGACCACTAGCTGCAATATGGTACATTTCCACACTAGCAGAAACTAACCGAGCCCCCTTCGATTTAACCGAAGGGGAATCAGAACTAGTTTCCGGCTTTAACGTAGAATATGCAGGAGGCCCTTTCGCCCTATTCTTCCTAGCAGAATACGCAAACATCCTCTTCATAAACACCCTTTCCACCATCCTCTTCATAGGAGCCTCCCACATCCCTGCCACCCCCGAACTAACAGCCATAAACCTAATAACGAAAGCAGCACTCCTCTCCTTACTTTTCCTTTGAGTACGAGCCTCCTACCCTCGTTTCCGCTACGACCAACTAATACACCTAATCTGAAAAAACTTCCTCCCACTTACACTAGCCCTAGTAATTTGACACCTTGCACTCCCAATTGCATTCGCTGGCCTTCCCCCTCAAATTTAATCACGGGGCCGTGCCTGAAACAAAGGATCACTTTGATAGAGTGAATCATGAGGGTTGAAACCCCTCCAGCTCCTTAGAAAGAAGGGATTCGAACCCTAACTAAAGAGATCAAAACTCTTAGTGCTTCCGTTACACCACTTCCTAAGTTAAGTCAGCTAAACAAGCTTTTGGGCCCATACCCCAAGCATGTAGGTTAGATCCCTACCTTCACTAATGAATCCATACGTTTCAGCTACCTTATTACTTAGCCTCGGATTAGGGACCACTATTACATTTGCAAGCTCCCACTGATTACTTGCCTGAATGGGCCTAGAAATTAATACCCTCGCTATCCTCCCCCTTATAGCCCAACAGCACCACCCCCGAGCAGTTGAAGCCACCACAAAATATTTCCTCACCCAAGCAACAGGCGCAGCAACCCTATTGTTTGCCACTACCACTAATGCATGACTAACAGGACAATGAGACATTTTACAGATATCTCACCCCCTCTCAACCACTATTGCCATCCTCGCCCTCTCCTTAAAAGTAGGCCTTGCACCACTACACACATGACTACCCGAAGTCCTCCAGGGGTTAGACCTAACCACAGGACTTATCTTATCAACCTGACAAAAACTAGCACCCTTCGCCCTACTTCTCCAAATTCAACCCACCAATTCCACAATCCCAATTATCCTTGGCATCACCTCAACCCTTGTTGGAGGCTGAGGGGGTTTAAACCAAACACAGCTCCGAAAAATTATAGCATATTCCTCCACAGCCCATCTGGGTTGAATAATTCTAGTCCTCCAATTCTCACCTTCGCTAACCCTCTTAACCCTATTTATATACTTAACCATAACAACCTCAACATTCCTCGTATTCAAATTAAACAAGTCGACAAATATTAATATATTAGCCACCTCCTGAGCAAAAACTCCAGCATTAACAACCCTCACCCCCCTAATTCTCCTATCCCTAGGGGGTCTCCCACCTCTAACAGGTTTCATGCCAAAATGACTTATCCTCCAAGAACTAACCAAACAAGACCTGGCACCCATTGCCACACTTGCCGCACTCACCGCCCTACTGAGCCTGTATTTTTACTTACGACTGACATATGCTATAACACTTACCATGTCTCCCAACAACATCACAGGTACAGCCCCCTGACGCCTCCCTTCCTCACAACTCACACTCCTGCTCGCCATCTTAACTATACTGACAATCTCTCTACTACCCCTCACCCCCACCATAATAACTCTATTAACCCTATAAGAGGCTTAGGATAATATAAGACCGAGGACCTTCAAAGCCCTTAGTGGGAGTGGAAATCTCCCAGCCCCTGATAAAACTTGCGGGATACTAACCCACATCTTCTGTATGCAAAACAGATGCTTTGGTTAAGCTAAAGCTTTCTAGAAAGGTAGGCTTCGATCCTACAAACTCTTAGTTAACAGCTAAGCGCCTCAGAACCGGCGGGCATCAATCTAGCTTCCTCCGCCTACAGCCTTACATAAATGTAGGCGGAGGAAAGCCCCGGCAGACGTCTAATCTTGCTTCTTTAGATTTGCAATCTAATATGTAAAAACACCTCGGAGCTTGGTAAGAAGAGGAGTTGAACCTCTGTTCATGGGATTACAATCCACCGCTTAAACATTCAGCCATCCTACCTGTGACCATCACACGTTGATTTTTCTCGACTAATCATAAAGACATTGGTACCCTTTATCTTGTATTTGGTGCCTGGGCTGGCATAGTAGGAACAGCCCTAAGCCTTCTTATTCGGGCTGAGCTGAGCCAACCAGGAGCTTTGCTCGGCGATGATCAGATCTATAATGTAATTGTCACAGCGCATGCGTTTGTAATAATTTTTTTTATAGTAATACCAATCATGATTGGTGGCTTCGGAAACTGGCTCATTCCTCTTATAATTGGCGCCCCAGACATAGCATTCCCTCGAATAAATAATATAAGTTTCTGACTTCTCCCTCCATCCTTCCTACTTCTTCTAGCTTCTTCTGGAGTAGAGGCTGGTGCCGGTACTGGCTGAACAGTATATCCACCTCTAGCTGGGAACCTGGCCCATGCAGGTGCATCAGTAGACTTAACTATTTTCTCACTACATTTAGCAGGAATCTCATCAATTCTAGGGGCTATTAACTTTATTACAACTATTATTAACATAAAACCTCCCGCCATTTCACAATATCAGACACCTCTATTCGTGTGGGCCGTCTTAATTACAGCAGTATTACTACTCCTTTCTCTCCCTGTCCTTGCCGCCGGTATTACAATACTTTTAACAGATCGTAATCTCAATACTACCTTCTTTGACCCAGCTGGAGGGGGAGATCCTATTCTTTACCAACATCTATTTTGATTCTTCGGACACCCTGAAGTCTATATTCTAATTCTTCCTGGTTTTGGAATGATCTCTCATATTGTTGCATATTATTCTGGGAAAAAAGAACCATTCGGTTACATGGGTATAGTTTGAGCTATAATAGCAATTGGTCTTCTTGGGTTCATTGTATGAGCACATCACATGTTTACAGTCGGAATAGACGTAGACACACGAGCATACTTTACATCGGCCACTATGATTATTGCAATCCCCACTGGGGTTAAAGTATTTAGCTGACTGGCTACGCTTCATGGGGGGTCTATTCGATGGGAAACCCCTCTTTTATGAGCACTCGGGTTCATTTTCCTCTTTACAGTGGGAGGTTTAACAGGAATTGTCCTAGCCAATTCTTCACTAGATATTGTTCTACACGATACATACTACGTAGTTGCCCACTTCCACTACGTGCTCTCAATGGGAGCTGTCTTTGCTATCGTAGCTGCTTTTGTACATTGATTCCCACTATTTACAGGCTACACCCTACACAGCACTTGAACAAAAATCCACTTTGGTATTATATTCGTGGGTGTTAACCTTACTTTCTTCCCTCAACATTTCCTAGGATTAGCTGGGATACCTCGCCGATACTCAGACTATCCAGATGCTTATACTCTTTGAAATACCGTCTCTTCTATTGGCTCTATGATTTCCCTTGTAGCCGTAATTATGTTTTTATTTGTTATCTGAGAAGCATTTGCCTCTAAACGGGAAGTTTTAGCAGTAGACCTAACTATAACTAATGTAGAGTGACTACACGGCTGCCCTCCACCATACCACACATTTGAGGAGCCCGCCTTCGTTCAAATCCGGTCACACTAAACGAGAAAGGGAGGAGTTGAACCCCCATATGATGGTTTCAAGCCAACCACATAACCGCTCTGTCACTTTCTTATAAAACACTAGTAAAACCGACAATTACACTGCCTTGTCAAGGCATAGTTGCGGGTTTGAATCCCGCGTGTTTTAAACCAATGGCACATCCTACTCAACTAGGCTTACAAGATGCAGCTTCACCAGTAATAGAGGAACTCTTACACTTCCACGATCACGCCTTAATAATTGTATTTCTTATTAGTACATTAGTTCTTTACATTATTGTGGCAATAGTCTCCACTAAATTAACAAATAAATATATTTTAGATTCCCAGGAAATTGAAATTATCTGAACAATTCTCCCTGCAGTTGTCCTTATCCTTATTGCACTTCCTTCCCTTCGCATCCTTTATTTAATAGATGAAATTAATGATCCTCATATCACAATTAAGGCCATGGGACACCAATGATACTGAAGCTACGAGTATACTGACTACGAAGACCTTGGCTTTGACTCATACATAATTCCTACACAAGACCTAACACCCGGTCAATTCCGTCTCCTAGAGGCTGATCACCGCATGGTTGTCCCTTTAGATTCCCCAGTTCGAGTACTAGTTTCCGCCGAAGATGTCCTCCATTCCTGAGCAGTACCAGCCCTGGGTGTTAAAATGGATGCCGTCCCAGGTCGTCTTAACCAAACAGCTTTTATTACATCTCGTCCAGGGGTGTTCTATGGACAATGCTCAGAAATCTGCGGTGCAAACCACAGCTTTATACCAATTGTAGTTGAAGTTGTTCCTCTAGAACATTTTGAAAACTGATCTTCATTTATACTTCAAGACGCCTCGCTAAGAAGCTAAATAAGGAGTAGCGCTAGCCTTTTAAGCTAGAGACTGGTGATTACCGACCACCTTTAGCGACATGCCCCAACTCCTCCCATTACCCTGATTTGGCACACTGCTCTTTGCTTGAGTAGTTTTCCTGGCCTTCTTCCCTAAAAAAGTTATAGCTCATACTTTCCCATACCAACCCACACCCCTCAAACCTCAAAAATTAGAAAAAACCTCCTGAAACTGACCCTGAGTGTAAGCTTTTTTGACCAATTTATAAGCACAACATACCTGGGAATCCCCTTGATTGCCCTAGCACTTACGTTCCCTTCTATTCTCTACCCTACAATAACAACCCGCTGATTAAATAACCGACTTCTTACTTTACAAGGCGCATTCATCAATCGCTTTATCCACCAACTCCTCCTGCCCTTAAATGTAAATGGTCATAAATGAGCCACCCTCCTGGCTTCCTTAATACTCTTTTTAATTTCACTAAACATGCTCGGACTCCTACCCTATACCTTCACCCCTACTGCTCAACTCTCCCTTAACCTAGGATTCGCAGTCCCTCTTTGACTAGCAACTGTTATTATCGGAATACGAAACCAACCAAACCACGCACTAGGACATCTTCTCCCAGAAGGGACACCTAATCTTTTAATTCCTATACTAATTATTATTGAAACAATTAGCCTTTTTATCCGACCCCTGGCATTGGGCGTACGGTTAACTGCCAACCTAACAGCTGGTCACCTCCTCATCCAATTGATTTCCACAGCTGCATTCGTATTATTACCTCTCATACCCGCTGTAGCCATTCTTACAGCAACAGTTTTAGTATTATTAACACTGCTAGAAGTTGCCGTTGCAATAATCCAAGCCTACGTTTTCGTACTACTACTAACACTATACCTACAAGAGAACATCTAATGGCACATCAAGCACACGCATATCATATAGTTGACCCAAGCCCTTGACCTCTAACAGGGGCAATTGCCGCCCTACTAATAACCTCAGGACTTGCAATCTGATTTCATTTTAACTCTACAACACTTATTGTTTTAGGTACAATTCTTCTTCTCCTCACAATATACCAGTGATGACGAGATATTGTTCGAGAAGGTACATTCCAAGGCCACCACACACCCCCTGTACAAAAAGGTCTTCGATATGGTATAATTCTTTTTATTACATCAGAAGTCTTCTTCTTCTTAGGCTTCTTCTGAGCCTTTTACCACTCAAGTCTCGCCCCAACCCCTGAACTAGGGGGTTGCTGACCCCCTACAGGCATTACTACTCTAGACCCCTTTGAAGTTCCCCTACTCAACACAGCTGTACTCCTCGCATCTGGGGTGACAGTAACCTGAGCTCACCACAGCATCATAGAACGAGAACGAAAACAAGCCATTCAATCACTCACATTTACAATTCTTCTAGGCTTCTACTTCACATTCCTGCAAGCCCTAGAATACTACGAAGCCCCTTTCACAATCGCAGACGGTGTTTATGGCTCAACCTTCTTCGTAGCTACCGGCTTCCACGGCCTACACGTCATCATTGGCTCTACCTTTTTAGCTGTGTGCTTACTACGACAAGTCCAATACCACTTTACATCTGAACACCATTTTGGATTCGAAGCAGCCGCCTGATACTGACACTTCGTAGACGTTGTCTGACTTTTCTTATATATTTCCATCTATTGATGAGGCTCTTAATCTTTCTAGTATTAAATTAAGTATAAGTGACTTCCAATCACCCGGTCTTGGTTAAACCCCAAGGAAAGATAATGAACTTACTCTCAACTGTTATCACTATTGCGCTTATCCTGTCGGTTGCTCTAGCTATTTTATCATTTTGATTACCCCTAATAAGCCCAGACCATGAAAAACTATCCCCATACGAATGTGGTTTTGATCCCCTAGGAACAGCCCGACTTCCATTCTCCTTACGATTTTTCCTAGTTGCTATTCTATTCCTTTTATTTGACTTAGAAATCGCCCTCCTATTGCCACTTCCTTGGGGGGACCAGCTGGCCTCTCCCACACTTACATTCATATGAGCTTCCATTGTCCTAATCCTCCTTACCTTGGGTTTTATTTACGAATGACTCCAAGGTGGCTTAGACTGAGCCGAATCGGCGATTAGTTTAAATAAAACCCTTGATTTCGGCTCAAATACTTATGGTTAGACCCCATAATCACCCAATGACCCCCGTGCACTTTGCTTTTTCATCCGCTTTCACCCTGAGCCTCACAGGCCTAGCATTCCACCGAACTCATCTTCTTTCAGCTCTCCTGTGCTTAGAAGGTATAATGCTTTCCTTGTTTATAGCCCTCTCCCTTTGAACTGTTCAATTTAATTCTACAAGCCTCTGCACAGCCCCCATACTACTATTAGCCTTCTCAGCTTGTGAAGCAAGCGCAGGACTCGCCCTGCTAGTAGCAACAGCCCGCACTCACGGAACCGACCATCTTAAAAACCTTAACTTATTACAATGTTAAAAGTTCTTATTCCTACCTTAATACTTATTCCAACTGCCTGACTAACCCCAACAAAATGACTCTGACCCACAACCCTCACCCACAGTATATTAATTGCGCTAATCAGCCTCTCATGATTAAAATATACAATAGAAACAGGCTGAACCACACTAAACCCATTCATAGCCACAGACCCTTTATCTACGCCACTATTAGTTCTCACATGCTGACTCCTTCCTCTTATAATCCTAGCAAGCCAAAACCATACAACAACAGAACCAATTAACCGCCAACGCATATATATTACACTATTAACATCCCTTCAAATCTTCCTTATTCTAGCCTTCGGTGCAACTGAGTTGATTATGTTTTATGTTATATTCGAGTCAACCCTCATCCCAACCCTAATCCTTATTACCCGATGAGGCAACCAAACAGAACGTCTTAATGCAGGAGTTTATTTCTTATTTTATACACTAGCAGGCTCACTTCCCCTACTTATTGCCCTTCTCCTCTTACAAAACTACACCGGGACACTCTCCTTACTCACACTTCCTTTCTCCCACCCCCTAAATCTCTCATCCTACACCGACAAGCTATGATGAGCAGGCTGCCTACTAGCATTCCTCGTTAAAATACCACTGTACGGCGTACACCTTTGACTACCCAAAGCACATGTTGAAGCCCCCGTCGCAGGATCTATAGTACTTGCCGCAGTTCTTTTAAAACTAGGAGGCTACGGAATGATGCGAATAATTGTTATGTTAGAACCACTTACCAAAGAACTAAGCTACCCATTCCTTATCTTTGCATTATGAGGAATTATTATAACAAGTTCAATTTGTCTCCGCCAAACTGACCTAAAATCTCTAATCGCCTACTCCTCAGTAAGCCATATAGGTTTAGTAGTAGGAGGAATCCTCATTCAAACCCCCTGAGGATTTACAGGAGCCCTAATCCTTATAATCGCCCACGGACTTACATCCTCTGCTCTATTCTGCCTGGCCAATACAAACTATGAACGAACACACAGCCGAACCATACTTCTAGCCCGTGGCCTACAAATTATTCTCCCTTTAATAACAGCCTGATGATTTATTGCTAGTCTTGCCAACCTTGCACTCCCCCCACTGCCAAACCTAATAGGAGAACTAATGATTATTACCTCTTTATTTAACTGATCTTGATGAACAATTGTGTTTACAGGATTAGGAACTCTTATTACCGCAAGCTACTCCCTCTATATATTCCTAATAACTCAACGAGGCCCGCTTCCCTCACACATTATTAGCCTCGATCCCTCCCACTCACGAGAACATCTACTCATGGCCCTTCACCTTCTACCCCTTCTCCTCCTCATCCTTAAACCTGAACTAATCTGAGGTTGAACCCACTGTAGATATAGTTTAAACAAGACATTAGATTGTGATTCTAAAAATAGGGGTTAAAACCCCCTTGTCCACCCGGGGAAGGTTCGCTAACAAATGAATCCTGCTAAGTTTCATTGCCTCGGTTGAACTCCGGGTCTTTCCTCGTAACCTTTACTCCCAAAGGATAATAGTTCATCCGTCGGTCTTAGGAACCGAAAACTCTTGGTGCAACTCCAAGTGGTAGTTATGCACATCCCTTCCATCATTATAGTCTCGAGCCTGCTCATGATTTTCGCCCTACTTGTCTTTCCCGTGCTAACAACCCTTAACCCCCTCCCCCAAAAAGGAGACTGAGCCCTTTCACACGTAAAAACAGCTGTAAAACTAGCTTTTTTTGTTAGCCTTCTCCCCCTTTTCTTATTCCTTACTGAGGGGCTAGAAACCATTGCTACTTCATCAAGCTGAATAAATACATCAACCTTTGACCTTAACCTCAGCTTAAAATTCGACCACTACTCCATCATTTTTACACCCGTTGCCCTATACGTCACTTGATCAATTCTAGAATTTGCCTCATGATACATACACGCCGACCCTAATATAAACCGATTTTTCAAATACCTCTTAATTTTTTTAATTGCAATAATTATTCTAGTTACAGCAAACAACCTCTTCCAGCTCTTTATCGGATGAGAAGGGGTCGGAATTATGTCCTTTCTCCTAATTGGCTGGTGACATGGCCGGGCGGATGCAAACACCGCCGCCCTACAAGCAGTTATCTATAACCGGGTGGGAGACATCGGACTAATTTTTGCAATAGCCTGAATAGTTTCCAACCTCAACTCATGAGAACTACAACAAATCTTTGCAGTTGCCAAAAACTTTGACCTCACCTACCCACTACTTGGGCTAATTGTAGCTGCTACAGGCAAATCCGCCCAATTCGGACTACACCCATGACTTCCCGCTGCCATAGAAGGCCCCACACCAGTATCCGCCTTACTCCACTCCAGCACTATGGTTGTTGCGGGTATTTTCCTCCTAGTACGAATGAGCCCCCTTTTAGAAAATAACACAACCGCTCTCACCACCTGTTTATGCCTCGGTGCCCTTACTACACTATTTACAGCCACATGTGCTCTAACCCAAAATGATATCAAAAAAATTGTTGCATTCTCAACATCCAGTCAACTAGGCTTAATAATAGTAACAATTGGGCTAAACCAACCCCAGTTAGCCTTTCTTCACATTTGCACTCACGCCTTCTTTAAAGCAATACTCTTTTTATGTTCCGGCTCTATTATTCACAGCCTAAATGACGAGCAAGACATCCGTAAAATAGGAGGCATACACCGTCTCACCCCTTTCACCTCCACCTGTCTCACCATCGGAAGCCTTGCCCTCACAGGTACTCCATTCCTAGCTGGCTTCTTCTCTAAAGATGCTATCATTGAAGCCCTAAACACCTCATACCTCAACGCCTGAGCCCTTACCTTAACCCTCCTTGCCACCTCTTTTACTGCGATCTACAGCCTACGTATTGTTTTCTTTGTCTCAATAGGCCACCCCCGCTTTAACACACTTTCCCCTATTAACGAAAACAACCCTGCAGTCCTAAACCCTATTAAACGTCTAGCCTGAGGAAGCATTGTAGCCGGCCTCCTGATTACATCTAACCTAATTCCCCTAAAAACACCAGTAATATCAATACCTCCTATACTTAAGCTAGCCGCCTTAGCCGTCACAATTCTAGGACTAATAATTGCCCTAGAACTTGCATCCCTCACAAGCAAACAATTCAAAACTACCCCCCACCTTCCTACCTTCCGCTTCTCAAATATACTTGGATTTTTCCCTATAATTATTCACCGCTTCCCTCCCGCAATAAGCCTAGGCATAGGCCAATCCATTGCAAGCCAAATAATTGATCAAACCTGAATAGAAAAAACAGGCCCCAAAGCTACAGCTAAACTCAACAAACCACTCATCACTTCAACAAGCAATGCCCAACGAGGCCTAGTAAAAACGTACCTCATCTTCTTCTTCCTCACCCTAATGTTTACCCTATTAATTTTCCCTGTTTAAATAGCCCGAAGAGCCCCCCGACTCAACCCTCGAGTCAACTCCAAAACTACAAACAAGACTAAAAGAAGAACCCCAGCACCAACTACTAACAACCCCCCACCCTCCGAATATATCACCGCCACTCCCCCGCTATCCGCACGAAAAATATAGAAAGGTCCTCACTCATCCGCCGATCAAGAAAGACCGCCAATCCACCCGTGTCAGAACTTACTAGACACCCCAACCACAATAATCATATAACTGCATATATAAGCCATCACCGTTGGACTGACCCAAGACTCTGGGTAAGGCTCTGCGGCTAAAGCCGCAGAATACGCAAACACAACCAGCATCCCACCTAAATAGATTAAAAAAAGAATCAAAGCCAAGAAAGAGCTTCCATATTCTACAAGAATTCCACACCCTACTCCCGCCACCATCACCAAACCAAGTGCCCCAAAGAAAGGAGAAGGATTAGAAGCAACCGCAATCGCCCCTACAATTCAACAAATCAAAAAACAAATAACAGCGAAGCACATAATTTCTGCCAGGGCTCTAACCAGGACTTATGGCTTGAAAAACCATCGTTGTTATTCAACTACAAAAACTCTACTAATGGCTAGCCTACGCAAAACGCACCCCCTCCTAAAAATTGCAAACGACGCACTAGTAGACCTCCCAGCCCCCTCCAACATTTCGGTCTGGTGAAATTTCGGCTCACTACTCGGACTCTGCCTTATTGCACAGATCCTTACAGGCCTTTTCCTGGCCATACATTATACTTCAGACATCGCTACGGCCTTTTCATCTGTTGCCCATATTTGCCGAGATGTAAATTATGGTTGACTAATCCGAAATATGCACGCCAACGGAGCCTCGTTCTTCTTTATCTGTATTTACGCCCACATCGGACGAGGGCTTTACTACGGCTCCTACCTTTATAAAGAAACCTGAAATGTCGGAGTTATTCTTCTTCTCCTAGTAATGATAACAGCCTTCGTTGGCTACGTCCTCCCCTGAGGACAGATGTCCTTCTGAGGAGCTACAGTTATTACTAACCTCTTATCAGCCATCCCTTACATCGGAAACACCCTAGTCCAATGAATCTGAGGCGGCTTCTCCGTAGACAATGCCACCCTTACTCGCTTCTTTGCATTTCACTTCTTGTTCCCCTTTGTAATTGCAGCCGCTACACTTATTCACCTCCTTTTCCTCCACGAATCAGGCTCAAACAACCCCCTGGGGCTCAACTCTGACGCAGATAAAATCTCCTTCCACCCATACTTCTCCTACAAAGACTTGTTAGGGTTCGCAGCCTTGCTCATTGCACTTACATGTCTAGCACTTTTCTCACCAAACCTATTAGGAGATCCAGATAACTTTACTCCAGCCAACCCTCTTGTAACTCCACCTCACATCAAGCCCGAATGATACTTCTTATTTGCCTACGCCATTCTACGATCAATCCCTAACAAACTTGGAGGTGTCCTTGCACTACTAGCCTCAATCCTAATTCTTATATTAGTGCCCATTCTCCACACCTCTAAACAACGAGCCCTGACCTTCCGCCCTTTGACCCAATTCCTGTTCTGAGTCCTAATTGCTGACGTAGTAATTCTAACCTGAATCGGAGGAATACCCGTAGAACACCCCTTCATTATTATTGGCCAAATCGCATCCGTCCTATACTTCTCACTCTTCTTATTCCTAATACCGGCAGCCGGCTGAGTCGAAAATAAAGCCCTCGAATGGCGATGTATTAATAGTTCAGAAGCCAGAACGCCGGTCTTGTAAGCCGGATGCCGGAGGTTAAAATCCCCCTTAGTACTCAAAAAGAGGAGATTTTAACTCCTGCCTCCAACTCCCAAAGCTAGAATTCTTAACTAAACTACTCTTTGAAATGTTTAAAACCTAAATAATACTACAGCCGCATCAATTATAGTCTTTGATGCATTAAACTTTATAGTCTAGTCTGGACATTTAGGGGAAAATTTACAACTATTAGACGAAGGAATGCATAGAAATGTAAATATTGCATGAAATTGTAATTTTTTGCAAATTATATTAGTTAAAAAAAAACATAATATGCTTTAAATACATATTATGCATTACGTACATAATATGCTTTAAATACATATTATGCATTACGTACATAATATGCTTTAAATACATATTATGCATTACGTACATAATATGCTTTAAATACATATTATGCATTACGTACATAGTATGCTTTAAATACATATTATGCATTACGTACATAATATGCTTTAAATACATTCTGTCTAGTACCCAGACTTAAATTAAGGATGACTAGTGAATGATAATGTATGTACGTCAAATATTTCACTATAAACCAAACATATATACCTTTACTCAAAATTCTATTAAATCTGAAATATTGTGCACAGTAAGAACCGACCATACTATTATAACTTAATGCAAGGAATGATTGAAGGTCAAGGACAATAATTGTGGGGGTTTCACATAGTGATTTATTCCTGGCATTTGGTTCCTACTTCAGGGTCAAAATATTAAAAATTCCACATAATCTCTATCGACGCTTGCATAAGTTAATGGTGGTAATCATAAAACTCGTTACCCAACATGCCGAGCATTCACGCCAGAGTGTAAGGGGTTTCCTTTTATCTTTTTTCCTTTCACAAACATTTCACAGTGTATAAAAACTTGCAATAAACAAGGTTGAACATATCTTCTTGCTTAGTCAAAGAAAATGTAACGTTTGAAAGACATACATTACAAACATGCATAACTGATATCACGAGCATAAGAGATATAACTCGAAACATACCTGTAAGATATACCCCCGGGGTTTAATTTTTTCCGTTAAACCCCCCTACCCCCCTAAACTCCTGAGATCCATTAACACTCCTGTAAACCCCCGGAAACAGGAAGGATCCCAAGTAGTCTCTGTAATAAGCTTCTATAAGTCAAAATGCGAATAATACATTAATGTAATTTTTCAATTTT